TAATTATTTTTTTTATTTTATTTAAGTAGTTAAGTTCTGTTTGTGAGAATGTCAATTTTTTGTCGTTGAAACGTAGTAATAGGATTATTGTCTTCATAATATAAACCTTTCTCCTATTTTCTGTCTAGATTAGAAAAATTTAACTTCAATAAAGAAGACAGAATAAAAAAAATAAAATTCTTACGAATATAGCCTTCCAATAATGAACAAGTATGAAAGCATTCACTGATCGAAGATGGTATCAACTCCCCATTGCGTATTGCTACTTATCGGGTATAGAATAGATTTGTTTCTCTTTGTTCCTGCAAACATAACATAATTGTTTCAACAAACTAGAACAAACATTAACCCTTGTTCCGAGATAATCCATTGAACAAAAGGGGTCCATTGCACAGTCATAGTCTTTTCCAATGCAATAAAGTTACATAGTGTCATTTATCTTTGATAAAGGGGTAATTCCATGGGTTTGCCTTGGTATCGTGTTCATACCGTCGTATTGAATGATCCCGGCCGGTTAATTTCTGTCCATATAATGCATACAGCTCTGGTTGCCGGTTGGGCCGGTTCGATGGCTCTATATGAATTAGCAGTTTTTGATCCCTCTGACCCCGTTCTTGATCCAATGTGGAGACAGGGTATGTTTGTTATACCTTTTATGACTCGTTTAGGAATAACCAATTCATGGGGCGGTTGGAGTATTACGGGGGGGACTATAACGGATCCGGGTATTTGGAGTTACGAAGGTGTGGCCGGAGCGCATATTGTGTTTTCTGGCTTGTGCTTTTTGGCAGCCATTTGGCATTGGGTGTATTGGGATCTAGAAATTTTTTGTGATGAACGTACAGGAAAACCTTCTTTGGATTTGCCTAAAATTTTTGGAATTCATTTATTTCTTTCCGGGGTGGCTTGTTTTGGTTTTGGCGCATTTCATGTAACAGGCTTGTATGGTCCCGGAATATGGGTGTCCGATCCTTATGGACTAACAGGAAAAGTACAATCTGTAAGTCCAGCATGGGGCGTAGAAGGCTTTGATCCCCTTTTTCCAGGAGGAATAGCCTCTCATCATATTGCAGCGGGGACATTGGGCATATTGGCAGGTCTATTCCACCTTAGTGTCCGTCCGCCTCAACGTCTATACAAAGGATTACGTATGGGCAATATTGAAACCGTTCTTTCTAGTAGTATCGCCGCCGTCTTTTTTGCAGCTTTTGTTGTTGCTGGAACGATGTGGTATGGTTCAGCAACTACTCCGATTGAATTATTTGGTCCCACTCGTTATCAATGGGATCAGGGATACTTTCAGCAAGAAATATATCGAAGAGTAAGTGCTGGGCTAGCCGAAAATCAAAGTTTATCAGAAGCTTGGTCGAAAATTCCTGAGAAATTGGCTTTTTATGATTACATTGGCAATAATCCGGCAAAAGGAGGATTATTTAGAGCGGGCTCAATGGACAACGGCGATGGAATAGCTGTTGGGTGGTTAGGACACCCTATTTTTAGAGATAAAGAAGGGCGTGAACTCTTTGTACGTCGTATGCCTACCTTTTTTGAAACATTTCCAGTCGTTTTAATAGATGGGGACGGAATTGTTAGAGCTGACGTTCCTTTTAGAAGAGCGGAATCTAAGTATAGCGTTGAACAAGTAGGCGTAACTGTTGAGTTTTATGGCGGCGAACTCAACGGAGTCAGTTATAGCGATCCACCTACTGTGAAAAAATATGCTAGACGTGCTCAATTGGGTGAAATTTTCGAATTAGATCGTGCTACGTTGAAATCTGATGGCGTTTTTCGTAGTAGTCCAAGGGGTTGGTTTACTTTTGGACATGCTTCCTTTGCCCTACTCTTCTTCTTCGGACACATTTGGCATGGGGCTAGAACCCTGTTCAGAGATGTTTTTGCTGGTATTGACCCAGACTTGGATGCTCAAGTAGAATTTGGAGCATTCCAAAAACTTGGAGATCCAACTACAAGAAGACAGGGAGTCTAATACAACATTGCTTTCTTTTTTTTGCCTCTATTTTTTTATAGGATACTAGAAAAATCTTAATTTGAATCACCGCCCCTCCTTTTTTTTACTCTTTTTATCATTATCGGGAAAATAATCCCAAGTAAGCAGGTATGGAAGCTATAATTGTAAACCACAATCGAATCTATGGAAGCATTGGTTTATACATTTCTATTAGTCTCGACTCTCGGGATAATTTTTTTCGCTATCTTTTTTCGGGAACCTCCTAAAGTTCCCACTAAAAAGGTGAAATGATTTTTCATTATCTCAATTGAAGTAATGAGCCTTCTGATATTGGAAGGCTCATTACTTCAACTAGTCTCCGTGTTCCTCGAAGGGATCTCTTAGTTGTTGAGAGGGTTGCCCAAAAGCGGTATATAAAGCGTACCCGGTAAAGCTTACAAGTAAACCAGATATAAAGATGGCGACTAGGGTTGCTATTTCCATTATTATAAAATTTCAAGATCACATACGGATCAATCAATCGTTTATATTATTATAACCGGAATGGTATACAAAGTCAATAGATCTCAATGAATACAATCAGATTTATGGCTACACAAACCGTTGAGGGTAGTTCTAGATCTCGTCCAAAACCTACTACCGTGGGGGCTTTATTGAAACCATTGAATTCGGAATACGGTAAAGTAGCTCCCGGATGGGGAACTACTCCTTTGATGGGAGTTGCAATGGCTTTATTTGCAATATTCCTATGTATTATTTTGGAAATTTACAATTCTTCTGTTTTACTGGATGGAATTTCAATGAATTAAATCCACAAGAAAATGAAATTAAAAAAAACCAGGAACAGGAAGTTCTAGTCTTTCAATAGAATACAAAATGAATTTTTCGGGTCCCGAATTCTATTTCTAACCCCCCTTTTGGTAGTTCAATCGCGGAATTTTTTTCTGTCTGTACTTCCGGAATATGAGTGTGTGACTTGTTATAATTGATCCTATTGATAATACAGAAAATGAGTCTGTCATCTTATCATGATGGAGATGGTTCTACCTCGTCGGATATTCATACTGGTATCTGGAACACGGAATATATAAAATATATCAATCAAGAAATATTTGAACTATGATTCATATTTAATATTCAGACCTCTCGATCGGATTCAAAAAAATTTTCTTTTCAAAGACAGAATTTAGAAGTTATAAATCGAAAGATTTTTCTTCTTTCAAACTCCTGTTTATGCCTATTTTGTTTAATCAACAGACAATTTTTTTTGTATTTTTAGTCATTATACCTATCCCATTGATTGAATAAGCGATGATCCAGTGGTTCTTACTCAAGGAATCTTTGGGCTTAGCTTTGGGGTTTTATTGAATCATCGTGGTTCTAGTATGAATCTGGGGTTTCAATCGATTCTATAGGGTCTTAACAAGAGAAATTCCTATTAATGATAAAAAAAATAGTAAAAGCCACATTACACACAATAAAAAAATAGGGAAAGAGAATATTCAAGAGGCCTGTAGTAACAATCAACATAAAGACGAATGAGCCGACTTGATATTTTGGCATTATCACCACAAAGAAGAACTTTCGGATTTTTATTCCCTCCTATCTTCCGAAAAGAGAAAATCCGGGATTAATAAGTTTCAAACTTTCTATTCTATTATATATCCCTTTCAATCAGTATTTGGGTGTCTGCTTGAGCTGTACGAGATGAAATTCTCATATACAGTTCTTAGAGGGGGAATTCACGCGGTTTACCTATCTCAATAAAGTCTATGATTGGTTCGAAGAACGTCTCGAGATTCAGGCGATTGCAGATGATATAACCAGTAAATATGTTCCTCCTCATGTGAACATATTTTATTGTCTAGGAGGAATTACGCTTACTTGTTTTTTAGTACAAGTAGCTACTGGGTTTGCTATGACTTTTTACTATCGTCCAACTGTTACTGAGGCTTTTGCTTCTGTTCAATATATAATGACTGAAGCTAACTTTGGTTGGTTAATACGATCGGTTCATCGGTGGTCGGCAAGTATGATGGTTCTAATGATGATCCTACATGTATTTCGTGTGTATCTCACCGGTGGGTTTAAAAAACCTCGCGAATTGACTTGGGTTACAGGTGTGATTCTGGCTGTATTGACCGCGTCTTTTGGTGTAACTGGTTATTCCTTACCTCGGGACCAAATTGGTTATTGGGCAGTTAAAATTGTAACAGGCGTACCCGAAGCTATTCCTGTAATAGGATCACCTTTGGTAGAGTTATTACGCGGAAGTGCTAGTGTGGGACAATCCACCCTGACTCGTTTTTATAGTTTACACACTTTTGTCTTGCCTCTTCTTACTGCCGTATTTATGTTAATGCACTTTCTAATGATACGTAAACAAGGTATTTCTGGTCCTTTATAGAATAGGAAAAGGGGTATATCATAGATATTTGTAATCAATCATTTATCACTTGGGGGAAGAAGAATAGTATTTCATTGCTACAAGTATGGATTGTTGAAAAGAATAATCCATGTATTTGGACATTTTCCTTCAACTCCACAATACAATATTGTATTTAGTTATTTAACATAAGATCACTAGTTGGAGGTAATTCTCCGAAAAAAAAAAATGGATTATGGGAGTGTGTGACTTGAACTATTGATTAGGCCGTGCAGGTATATGTCTGTTTCTGCCACATTGAAATTAATAATCGAATGTGTCTTTTGTCCAACCACCGTATAAGTAAGTCCTATACATACAGAGAGAGGATAGGCCGGTTCGTTTGAAGAGAATCTATTCTATGATCAACCCTGGATCATGTCATGCATGAACAGGCTCCGTAAGATCCAGTCGAATGTGTGATTTTGCATAATAGAATATATAATTCGGGTTTTGTTTTATCATTTTTTTTTATTATTAATAGTTTGAATAGTATTCAAATGCGTTCATTTCCTATGCATCGACCTGATCTATAATACTATCGGAGTGAAACAGGGGATCTAAAGAACAACAGAGGCTAGACTATATTAGTAACAAGTAAACCCT